TATTATTTTTTTATATTTATATTAAAATTTATTAAAAACGGTTTAATGTATTTATAGATAGTATAAATACATATATATTTAATTATATTAAATAATTTAATTTATTTATATATATATATATATTAAATATATAATTATATTATTTATATATATATATATATTAATTTTTATAAAATAATATTAATTTAATAATTTATTGTATTTAATTAGATCTGTATTCGGATTATATTGATATTAATTTTTAATATTAATATTATAAGAAAAAAAATAAGAGAAATAATAAAAATTTATTAATTTATATTAAATATATAATATAAAAAAAAAAAAAAAAAAATCTATGTGAAAAATGTTTAGATATAATAAAATAATTATGTTTTTTGTAATTTATTATAAATTTATTTTACATATAAATTTTAGCATATAATTTTAATTATTTTAATAATAATTAATTATATTAGTAGTAATTAATATTAAAAATTTAAGAAATTAAGATTTAGTAATATAAAAATTAATAACTAATTTTGTGCCAGCAGTTGCGGTTAAACAAAAGTTAAATTAAATTATTTCAGTTTATAATTAATAAATAAAAATTAAAATAAATATTAGATTATTAGGTGAAATTTTAATTTAATTAAATTTTATTTAAATTTTATGATTTAGTAAATTTTAATATAAACTAGGATTAGATACCCTATTATTAAAAATTTAATTTATAATACTAAAATAGTAAATAATAATTTATTGAAACTTAAATAATATGGCGGTATTTTAGTTCATTTAGAGGAATCTGTCTAATAATTGATAATCCACGAATAAATTTACTTAATTTATAATTTTGTATATCATTGTTAAAAAAATATTTTTTAGTAAAAATAATATTTAAAATTTAATAATAAAAATTAATTCAGATCAAGATGCAGATTATAATTAAGAATATGATGGATTACAATAAATATATTTAAATGAATAATTTTTTTGTAATAAAAATTTGAAGGTGGATTTAAATGTAATTTTAATTAATTTATTAAAATGATTATAAATTAAAATATGTACATATTGCCCGTCACTTTCATTTAAAAATTGAAATAAGTCGTAACAAAGTAGAGGTACTGGAAAGTGTTTCTAGAAAGATCAAATTAGAGCTTGTTAAAGTATTTCATTTACATTGAAAAGAAATTAAAAATTAATTAATTTGAGGGGGTAAATTAATAATTAATAAATAATAAAAAAAATTTTAATATTAAAAAAAAATAATGGGGGTTAGAGTATTTTTAATAGAAAAAATTAATAGTTTTATAGTTAAGTATTACTGTAAAGGAAATTATAAATAAATGAAAATTAATTAAAATAAAAGTAAATTTAATTTGTTGTATCTTGTGTATCAGAGTTTATTAAATATTAGTAATTTATTTAAATAAATCTCGAATTTAAAAGAGTTAATTAGTTAAAAAAGTTAATGTTGAATAATTATTTTAAATAACTAATTAGAAATGAAATGTTAATCGTTTTTAAATATATCTAGTTTTTTTAGAAAAAAATTTAATTTTAAATTTAAATAATTTTATAATTTTTTAATTAATTATAAAAATTTAAAATTTAATATTTTAGGGGATAAGCTTTAAATTAAAATATTATAATTAATAAAAATAAAAATTAAAATTTTTAAAATTTATATTGTTTAAAAATTATAGTTTATTATAAAAAATTTTAATTAAAATAAAATTTAAATGAATTTAATTTTTTATAAAAAAATAATTTTTAACAGGAAAAAATTAATAATAATGATAAAATTAGTATATTATAATAATAAAATGGAAAAATTAATTTAAATTAAATTAAAGGAATTCGGCAAAAATTTATATTCACTTGTTTATCAAAAACATGTCTTTTTGATAATAATTTAAAGTCTAATCTGCCCACTGATATAATTATTAAAGGGCTGCAGTATATTGACTGTACAAAGGTAGCATAATCATTAGTCTTTTAATTGAAGACTTGTATGAAAGATTTGATGAAATATAAACTGTCTCTAATTTATTGAAATAAAATTTAATTTTTTAGTAAAAAAGCTAAAATAAAATTAAAAGACGAGAAGACCCTATAGAGTTTTATAATTAAATTAATTGATTTAAAATATATAAATATGAAAATAAAATTATTTTAATTATTTTATTGGGGTGATAGAAAAATTAAAAAAACTTTTTTTAAAAATTAACATTAATAAGTGAATAAATGATCCATTAATAATGATTATAAGAAAAAATTACCTTAGGGATAACAGCGTAATATTTTTTTTTAGTACAAATAAAAAAAAAAGTTTGCGACCTCGATGTTGGATTAAGATAAAATTTAAATGCAAAAGTTTAAAATTTTGATCTGTTCGATCATTAAAATCTTACATGATCTGAGTTCAAACCGGTGTAAGCCAGGTTGGTTTCTATCTTTAATAAAAATAAATATTTTAGTACGAAAGGATCAAATATTTAAAATAATTTTAATTGAATGAATATTAATAATATTATGATAAGCTATTTTGGCAGATAAGTGTAATGGTTTTAGAAGTCATATATATATATTATATAAATATATAGATAGTATATGATAATGATTGATATATTAAATATTATAGTTGGATTTTTGATTTTAGTTATTGGGGTAATAATTGGGGTTGCTTTTTTAACTTTATTAGAGCGAAAAGTTTTAGGATATATTCAAATTCGAAAAGGACCTAATAAGATAGGATATATAGGTTTATTACAACCTTTTTGTGATGCAATTAAGTTATTTTCTAAAGAACAGGTTTATTTAAATTATTCTAATTATTTGGCTTATTATTTTTCTCCTATTATAAGATTTATTTTATCATTAATAGTTTGAATAGTAATTCCTTATATATTTAATATAATTTCTTTTAATTTAGGTGTTTTATTTTTTTTATGCTGTACAAGAATTGGTGTTTATACTTTAATAATTGCTGGTTGATCATCTAATTCAAATTATTCATTATTAGGGGGATTACGAGCAGTAGCTCAAACTATTTCTTATGAAGTAAGAATAACTTTAATTATAATATCTAGAATTATTTTAATTATGGATTTTAATTTAATGAAATTTTTTAATTATCAAATTTTAATTTGGTTTATTTTTATAATAATACCTTTAAGATTATGTTTTTTATCTTCTTTAATGGCAGAAACTAATCGAACTCCATATGATTTTGCTGAAGGGGAAAGAGAATTAGTTTCTGGTTTTAATATTGAATATAGAAGAGGTGGGTTTGCTTTAATTTTTTTAGCTGAATATTCTAGAATTTTATTTATGAGATTATTATTTGTTATTATTTATATAGGGGGTTATGATTTATCTTTATTTTTTTATGTAAAAATAGTTTTTTTATCTTTTTTTTTTATTTGGGTACGAGGAACTTTACCTCGTTATCGTTATGATAAATTAATATATTTATGTTGAAAAAGATATTTACCTATTTCTTTAAATTTTTTAATATTTTATATAGGATTAAAAATATTTTTAGGTTATTAAATAATTTTAGTATAAATTTAATAAATTAATAGAATAATTATTCTTTCTTAAGTTTTCAAAACAAATGCTTAATTAACAAGCTCATTAATTAATAAAAAATTAATTTATCTCAGAATTTATTTAAAATTGGGTTAATAATAAAATATAAAAAATATAAAATAGTTAATAATTGTCCTGTAATAATATAAGGGGCTTCTACTGATCGTGCTCCAATTCAAGTTAATAAAATAATAATTGAAATTAAAGATCAAAATAATATTTGATTAATAGGATAAAATTGAATTCCTTGAATTTTTTTATTAAATGTAAAAGGTAAAATGATTAAAATTAAAATAGATATTACTAAAGCAATTACTCCCCCTAATTTATTAGGAATAGAACGTAGAATTGCATAAGCAAATAAGAAATATCATTCTGGTTGAATATGAATTGGTGTAACTAATGGATTGGCTGGGATAAAATTATCTGGATCTCCTAATAAATAAGGGTTAATTAAAGATAATAAAGTTAATATTAAGATTAAGATAATAAATCCAATTAAGTCCTTAAATGTGAAAAATGGATGGAAAGGAATTTTATCTAAGTTTCTATTAATTCCTAAGGGATTATTTGATCCTGTTTGATGTAAAAATAATAAATGGATTATAGTTAATATTAAAATAATAAAAGGAAATAAGAAATGAAAAGTATAAAACCGAGTTAAAGTAGCATTATCTACAGCAAATCCTCCTCAAATTCAATTTACTAATATTGTTCCTAAATATGGAATTGCTGATAATAAGTTAGTAATTACTGTTGCACCTCAAAAAGATATTTGACCTCAAGGTAAAACATAACCTATAAATGCTGTAGCTATTAATAAAAATAAAATAATAACTCCTACTATTCAAGTATATTTTAAATTAAATGATTCATAATAAATTCCTCGTCCAATATGTAAATAAATACAAATAAAAAAAAATGATGCTCCATTAGCATGTAAAGTTCGAATTAATCAACCATAATTTACATTTCGGCAAATGTAATTTACTCTATAAAATGCTATATCAATATTAGCTGTATAATATATAGTTAAAAATAGTCCAGTAATGATTTGAATTATTAAACATAAAGCTAATAAGGATCCAAAATTTCATCAAGATGAAATATTAGAAGGGGATGGTAAATCAATAAGTGAATTATTAATAATTTTAATAATAGGATGAGTTTTTCGAATAGGTTTAAAAAAAGTTATCATTTGTTAGATTAATTATTTGAACGTAAAGGCCCAAAGAAAATATTAGTAATTTTTACTGTGGCAACTAAGGTAATAAATAAGTAAATAATTATTATTAAGGTTAATAAATAAGTTTGTTTATTATATAATTTAGATAAATTAAAATTTAATTCATTATTAAAAAATAAAAATGAATTGAAATAATTTATTATTTCATCATTAATTGAAAAATTTATTCAAAATAAATTATTTTTGAAAAAGTATCTAATAACTATAATTAAAATTATATATAAATAAAATCTTTTATTAAAAAATGATAATTTAAAGAGTTCATTAGATGCAATACTTGATACATAAATAAATAAAACTATTAATCCTCCTAAAAAAATTAAAAATAAAATATAAGAAAATCAATATGTATTAATTAATATTCTAGATAATAAGCATAATAATAATGTTTGAATTAAAATTATTAATCCTATAGAAAAAGGATGATTTATAAAAAATATAAAAATTGAGATAAAAATTAATAATAAAGAAAAAAATATTTTTAAAATTTCAAAGAATAGTTTAAACAAAATAATAATTTTGGAGATTATAGATAAAGAGATTCTTTTTCTTTGATGTTTTTAAAGAAAATTCTTATTTTTGATTTACAAGACCAAGGTTTTTTTTAAACTATAAAAACAACAAATGATAATAATAAATATATGATTAGTTATTTTTGTAATATATTTTTTTGGGAATATAATTTTTGTCTCAAAATATAAGCATTTATTAATTGTTTTGTTAAGACTTGAATTTATTGTTTTAAGAATTTTTTTTTTTTTTATGTTATTTTTAACAATAATAAATTATAACATACATATATTAATTGTTTTCTTAGTTTTTTCTGTGTGTGAGGGGGTTTTAGGTCTTTCCATTTTAGTTTCTATAATTCGAACTCATGGAAATGATTATTTTCAAAGATATAATTTAATTTAATATGATAAAATTTTTAATAATAATAATATTTATAATTCCTTTATGTTTTAAAAAGAATATATTTTGAATGGTTCAAATAATAATAATAATAATATTTTTAATATTTTTAAATTTAACTTTAAATGTTATAATTTTTTCTAATCTAAGTTATATAATAGGTTGTGATATAATTTCTTATGGTTTAATTATATTAAGAATTTGAATTAGAGGATTAATAATTATAGCAAGAGAAAGTTTATTTAAAAATAATTTTTATGAGGGTTATTTTTTAATAAATATTATTTTATTGTTAGTAATATTGTATTTAACTTTTAGAACTATAAACTTATTTTTATTTTATTTATTTTTTGAAGGTAGATTAATTCCAACTTTAATATTAATTATTGGTTGAGGGTATCAACCCGAACGTATTCAAGCTGGTATATATCTTTTATTTTATACTTTATTTGTATCACTTCCTTTATTATTAGGGATTTTTTTTATTTATTTAAAAATAAATACTATAATAATTTATTTTTTAAAATTTTATGATTTTAATTTATTATTATTATATATTAGAATAATTATAGCTTTTTTAGTAAAAATACCTATATATTTTACTCATTTATGATTACCTAAAGCTCATGTTGAGGCCCCTATTTCTGGTTCTATGATTTTAGCTGCTATTATATTAAAGTTGGGTGGTTATGGGTTATTACGTATTTTAATTGTTATACAAAAAATTAATTTAAAAATAGGATTTATTTGAGTAGTAATTAGATTAGTTGGTGGTTTGTATATTAGATTTAAATGTTTTTGTCAAGTTGATATGAAATCTTTAATTGCTTATTCTTCAGTTGCTCATATAAGACTTGTAATTGGGGGGATTATAACAATAAATTATTGGGGATTTATAGGTTCTTATATTTTAATAATTGGTCATGGGTTATGTTCATCCGGTATATTTTGTTTATCTAATATTAATTATGAACGAGTTAATAGACGAAGTTTATTTTTAAATAAAGGAATAATGACTTTTATGCCTTCTATGAGTATATGATGATTTTTATTTATATCTTCTAATATAGCAGCTCCCCCATCTTTAAATTTAATAGGGGAAATTAGTTTAATTAATAGTTTAGTAAGATGATCTTGATTAAGAATATTTATATTAATAGGAATTTCATTTTTTAGTGCTGGTTATAGATTATATTTATATTCATTTACTCAACACGGTAAATATAATATAAGAATATATAGATTTTATAGAGGATTATCTCGAGAATATTTAATATTATTATTACATTGATTACCTTTAAATATTATAATTTTAAAGGTTGATTATAGAATAATTTGATTTTACTTAAATAATTTAATATTAAAATATTGATTTGTGGAGTCAAAAATATGATTAAAATCATTTTAAGTCATTAATAAATATTCTTTATGTTTTATTAGATTTTTTTTTTTATTTTTTTATATATTAATTAATTTTTTTATGATAATTTATTTTATTATGAATAATATAGTTATTTTTTTGGAGTGGGAAATTATTTCTTTTAATTCAATAAATATTGTAATTTCAATTTTATTAGATTGAATATCTTTATTATTTATGATATTTGTTTCTTTGATTTCTTCTTCTGTAATTTTTTATAGAAAGAGATATATAAGTTCTGAGTTAAATTTAAATCGTTTTATTATTTTAGTATTATTATTTGTTTTTTCTATAATTTTATTAATTATTAGTCCTAATATAATTAGAATTTTTTTAGGGTGAGATGGTTTAGGATTAGTTTCTTATTGTTTAATTATTTATTATCAAAATATTAAGTCTTATAATGCTGGAATATTAACTGCTTTATCAAATCGAATTGGTGATGTAATAATTTTAATGTTAATTTCTTGAATAATTAATTATGGGAGATGAAATTTTATTTTTTATTTAAATTTTATGAGAAATGATTATTCTATAAAAATTATTGGTATATTAGTAATTTTAGCTGCTATAACTAAGAGAGCTCAAATTCCATTTAGTTCTTGATTGCCTGCTGCGATAGCAGCTCCTACGCCTGTTTCTGCTTTAGTTCATTCTTCTACTTTAGTTACTGCTGGGGTTTATTTATTAATTCGTTTTAATAATTTATTGGTAGATATATTTTTTATAAAATTTTTATTATTAATATCTGGTTTAACTATATTTATAGCTGGGATTTGTGCTAATTATGAGTTTGACTTAAAAAAAATTATTGCTCTTTCTACTTTAAGACAATTAGGTTTAATAATAAGAATTTTAAGAATAGGGTATGGTGATTTGGCTTTTTTTCATTTATTAACTCATGCAATATTTAAGGCTTTATTATTTATATGTGCTGGTGTTATTATTCATATGATGAATAATAATCAAGATATTCGAATAATAGGGGGGATTAGTTTATATATTCCATTAACTTCTTTATGTATAAATATTTCTAATTTAGCTTTATGTGGTATTCCTTTTTTAGCTGGTTTTTATTCTAAGGATATAATTTTAGAATTAGTTAGAATGAGAAATTTAAATTTTTTAATTTTTTATTTATATTATATTTCTACAGGTTTAACAGTTTTTTATACAATTCGTTTATTAATATATTTAATAATTAATGATTTTAATTTATTGTGTATTTATAATTTATATGATGAAGATTTTATTATATTAAAAAGTATATTTATATTATTATTTATAAGATTAGTTTCTGGAAGTTTTTTAAGATGAATAATTTTTTCTTATCCTTATATAATTTATTTACCTTTTAATATGAAAATGATAGTAATTTATTTAACTTTAATTGGTTTATTATTAGGATTTCTTATTAGAAATATGGGGATTTATTCTATTAATAAATTTTTAAAATTTTATGATTTAAGTTTATTTTTAACTTTAATATGATTTTTACCTAATTTATCTACTTATATGTTAAATTATAGAATGTTGATTTTTGGTCAAAATTTATTAAAAAATGTTGATATAGGTTGAGGTGAATTATATAAAAGTTATGGTATTTATAATATTATAAAATATTATTCAATTATTTTTTATGTTTATCAAATAAATAATTTTAAGATTTATTTATTTAGATTTATTTTATGAATAATAATTTTTATTTTTATAAGATTATTTTATTTAAATAGCTTAATTAAGAGTGTAATATTGAAGATATTAAGGTGATTGATATAATCTTTAAATAAATTATATATAAAAATAATTATTTTGTTTTTACAATGAAAATGTAATGTTTTTATTAAACTATATATATATATATATATATATATATATATATAAGAAATATTAATGATATTAATCACTATTAATTAAGTTAGCAGCTTAATTTATTATATTTCTAATTGGAATTTATATTCAATTTTATCATTAACAGTGATATACCTCTAATTTGGTTTCAATTAAATTAATAAATAAGGAGTTATATACTCTATCTTTTAAGTCGAAATTAAATGCAATATTGCTTCTTATTTAAGATAAATTGAATAACAATATTTTTTGAATGCAAATCAAATGTTTTTATAAACTATAATCCTTTAATTAATTCAATTTAATATATTTTGTTTTCATTCATGATAAGTTCCAATTAAAAGTATAATAATAAAAAAAAATCTAGTTTTATATCAAATAAAAAAATTAACTATTTTGAATGTTGGAATTATAGGTAAAATTAATACAATTTCTACATCAAAAATTAAAAAAATTACTGTAATTAGGAAAAAATGTAAAGAAAATGGAATTCGAGCTAAACATATAGGGTCAAATCCACATTCAAATGGGGAACATTTTTCTCGGTCTATAAATGATTTTTTTGAAATAATAAATGAAATTATTATAAATAAATTAGAAATAATAATAGTAATTAATGATGTAAAAAGTAAAATAATAATTATTTATATTAATAAAATATTAATCTTTTTGATTGGAAGTCAAATATACTAAATATATTATATAAATAGTTAATTTCCTCATCAGTAGATAGAAATGTAAAGGAATAATCAGACAACATCTACAAAGTGTCAATATCATGCAGCAGCTTCAAATCCAAAATGATGATTTTTTGAGAAGTGATTATTTAAGTGTCGAATAAAACAAGTAATTAGGAAAATTGTTCCAATAATAACATGTAGTCCATGAAATCCTGTTGCTATAAAGAAAATTGATCCATAAATTCTATCTGCAATAGTAAATGGTGCTTCTAAATATTCATATGCTTGAAGGATAGTAAAATAAATTCCTAAGATAATAGTAATAAATAATCTTTGAGAAGTTTGAGTAAAATTATTTTCTATTAAAGCATGATGAGATCATGTAATAGTAATCCCTGATGTAATTAAAATAATTGTATTTAAAAGAGGAATTTGAAATGGATTGAAAGCTATAATATTTATTGGGGGTCATATTGCTCCAATTTCAATATTAGGTGCTAAGCTTCTATGAAAAAAAGTTCAAAAAAATGAAATAAAAAAAAAAATTTCTGAAATAATAAATAAAATTATTCCTCATCGAAGACCATTAGAGACTAAGATAGTATGTTTTCCTTGGAAAGTTCCTTCTCGGCAAATATCTCGTCATCATTGATATATAGTTAGTAAAACAATTAAATAACCTAGAATAAGAAGATTTATATTAAAATTATGGAATCATTTTACTATTCCTGTAACTAATGTTATAACACCAATAGCTCCTGTTAAGGGTCATGGTCTATAATCAACTAAGTGGTATGGGTGATTGTGATTTATTGTCATTAATTAGTTTCTCTAGAATAAAGTGTTCTAAGAATAGTAATTACATAAGCTTGGATAATAGATACTGCTGATTCTAAAATTAATAATAGAATTTGAATGAAAATTAAAAAAATTACTAAATAATTAGGTATATTGATTCCTGTTCTTCTTAAAAGAGTAATTAATAAGTGTCCGGCAATTATATTAGCTGTTAAACGTACAGCTAAAGTTCCAGGTCGAATAATATTTCTAATTGTTTCAATTAATACTATAAATGGTATAAGAATTATAGGTGTTCCTTGAGGAATTATATGAATAAATATATGTTGAGTATTATTAATTCATCCATATATTATAAATCTTAATCATAAGGTTAATGATAATGATAATGAAATATTTAAATGTCTAGTTCTTGTAAAAATGTATGGAAAAAGACCTAAAAAATTATTAAAAAAAATAAAAAAGAAAAGTGAAATAAAAATAAATGTTGATCCATTAGATCTGTTTGGTCCTAATAAAGTTTTAAATTCATTATGTAATTTATTAGAGACAAAATTTCATAAAATAAATTGTCGATTAGGAATAAATCAAAATGAATAGGGGATAAATATTAATCCGATAAATGTTCTGATTCAATTAAAAGATAAATTAAAAATATTAGTTGATGGGTCAAAGATTGAAAATAAATTATTTATCATTTTCAATTTTGATTATTAAAATTTTTATTTTTATTATTATTAATATTATTAAAATTATTTATTTTATAATTAAAAATATAAAAATTTATAATATTAAAAATAATAAAAATGCAAATAAAAAAAATAAAAAAAAAAATTCAGTTAATAGGTATTATTTGAGGAATAAAAGAATATTACTAATGTAATAATTTAAATTTGACATATTTATGTTATATTTTAACTAATTCTTTCATTAGAGGTAAGCGCTAAATTACCATGAGGTGGTTTAAGAGACCAATACTTGCTTTCAGTTATCTAATGAATAATTATTAACTCAATTAATAAAATTTTTAATTGAGATTCTTTCAATTACAATGGGTATAAAACTATGATTAGCACCACAAATTTCTGAACATTGTCCATAAAAAATCCCTGGTCGATTAATGAAAAATCTAGTTTGATTTAATCGACCTGGGTTAGCATCAACTTTAACTCCTAATGATGGAACAGTTCATGAGTGAATTACATCAGTTGCTGTAATTAAAATACGAATTTGATTATTTATTGGTAAGGTAATTCGGTTATCTACATCTAATAATCGAAAATTGTTAATATTTTCTCTTGAATTAATTATATATGAATCAAATTCGATATTATTAAAATCAGAATATTCATAACTTCAATATCATTGATGACCAATTGATTTTAATGTAATTAATGGATTATTAAGTTCATCTAATAAATATAATAATCGAAGAGATGGTAAAGCAATAAAAATTAAAGTGATTGCTGGTAAAATAGTTCAAATTAGTTCAATTATTTGTCCTTCTAATAAAAATCGGTTAATATATGAATTAAAAAATAAATTTAATATTAAGTATGATACTATAATAGTAATTATAATTAAAATAACAAGGGTATGATCATGAAAAAAAATAATTTGTTCTATTAATGGAGAAGCTCTATTTTGGTAATTAAAATTGGATCATGTTGCCATTTCTAAAAAAAGGATAATCCTTTATAAATGGGGTTTAAATCCATTACATATAATCTGCCATATTAGAAGTGACTTAAAATAGGTAATTCATTATAAGAATGTTCAGATGGTGGTAAATTTTGGAATCATTCAATTGATGATGGTATATTTAAAGAAAATAAAATAATTCGTTGATTAATTATAGATTCTCAGATAATAATAATAATTATTATTATTGATAAAAGAGAAATATAAGATCCAAAAGATGAAATGATATTTCATGATATAAATCTATCTGGGTAATCTGAGTATCGTCGAGGTATTCCAGCTAACCCTAAGAAATGTTGAGGAAAAAAAGTTAAATTAACACCAATAAATATAGAAATAAATTGGATTTTTAATAAATAGTTATTTATTATTAATCCTGTAAATAATGGATATCAGTGAATAAATCCCCCTAAAATAGCAAATACAGCTCCTATTGATAATACATAATGAAAATGGGCTACTACATAATAAGTATCATGAAGGGTAATATCAATAGATGAATTAGCTAAGATAACTCCTGTTAATCCTCCTACAGTGAATAAGAAAATAAATCCTAATCTTCATAATATAGAAGGTCTGTAATTAATTTGAGTTCCATGTAAAGTTGCTAATCAACTAAAAATTTTAATACCTGTTGGTACTGCAATAATTATTGTTGCTGATGTGAAATAAGCTCGAGTATCAATATCTATACCTACAGTAAATATATGATGTGCTCATACAATAAATCCTAATAATCCAATTGCTATTATGGCATAAATTATCCCTAAACATCCAAAGGTTTCCTTTTTTCCTCTTTCTTGGGAAATAATATGAGAAATTATCCCGAATCCTGGTAAAATTAAAATATAAACTTCAGGGTGTCCAAAAAACCAGAATAAATGTTGATAAAGAATAGGATCTCCCCCTCCTGCAGGATCAAAAAATGAAGTATTAATATTACGATCTGTAAGAAGTATAGTAATGGCTCCAGCTAATACAGGAAGAGAAAGTAAAAGTAATAAGGCTGTAATACCTACAGCTCAAACAAATAAAGGTATTTGATCAAATGATATACTATTAATTCGTATATTAATAATTGTTGTAATAAAATTAATTGCTCCTAAAATTGATGAAATTCCCGCTAAATGTAAAGAAAAAATTGCTAGGTCTACTGATGAACCTCTATGAGCAATATTAGAAGAAAGAGGAGGATAAACTGTTCATCCTGTTCCTGCCCCATTTTCAACAATTCTACTAGAAATTAATAATATTAGTGATGGTGGTAAAAGTCAAAATCTTATATTATTTATTCGTGGAAAAGCTATATCTGGTGCTCCTAATATTAATGGAACTAATCAATTACCAAATCCTCCAATTATAATAGGTATAACTATAAAAAAAATTATAATAAAAGCATGAGCTGTAACAATTGTATTATAAATTTGATCATCTCCAATTAAAGATCCTGGATTTCCTAATTCAGTTCGAATTAATAAACTAAGAGAAGTTCCTACTATTCCTGCTCAAATTCCAAAAATAAAATATAAAGTACCAATATCTTTATGATTTGTTGAAAATATTCATTTTCGCTTAAATAAAATGGCTGAGTTAAAAGCGATAAATTGTAAATTTATTTACGGGAAATTTCTCTTTTATTAGCTTTATATTCAATAATGATATAAAATTGCAAATTTTAAGGTGTAATAATTACTAAGGCTTAAAGAGAAATTTCTTTATAAATAATTTTGAAGATTATTAGTTTTAATTAACTTAAAACCTTAAAAAAAAAATAAGGTTCTAAGAATTATTCCTAATAAAGAGATAAATCTAATAATATTAATAAAAATTAAATAATTATTTTTAATTAAAATTTTATTTCATTTTAATTTGATAGAATAAAATATTAAAGAAGAATAAAGAATTCGAATATAAATAAATAATATAATTAATCTTGTTATTACAAAAATAAATGAAATAATAAACATATTATTTAATAATAAATTATTAATAATTATTCACTTAGGAAAAAATCCTAAGAATGGGGGTAATCCTCCTAAAGAAAGAAAATTAATTAAAATTGAAATTTTAATAAAAAAATTTATATTAAAATTAAATAATTGATTAATATAATAAGTATTTAAAATATAAAATAAAAAACATATAATTATAATAAAAAAAGAATAAAATAATATATAAATTAATCATAAATTTTCTCTAATAGATAATGCTGCTAATATTCATCCTAAATTATTAATGGAAGAAAAAGCTATTAATTTACGTAATGAAATTTGATTAAATCTTCTAATTGTACCAATTATTACATTAAGAATTATAACGATAAATAATAAATTGAAATTTATATAATACGAAATTAAGATTATTGGGGAAATTTTTTGTCATCTTATTAAAATAAAACAATTTAATCAAGATAAACCTTCTATAATATTAGGAAATCAAAAATGGAAAGGTACTGATCCTATTTTTATTAATAGTGATGAATTAATAATAATAGAAAATAAATTATCAATTAAAAAAATTTTAAGGGATAATATACATAATAAAATAGAAAATAAAAAATTAATTGAGGCAATTGATTGGGTAAGAAAATATTTTAATGAAGCTTCTGAGTTTAATAAATTATTGGGGTTAGATATTAGGGGGATAAAGCTTAATAAATTAATTTCTAGTCCAATTCAACATCCTAATCAAGAATTAGATGAAATGGAAATTAAAGTTCTAAAAAATACAATAAATAAAAAAAATATTTTATTTGAGTTATTTAAGAATAAAATTTAAAATAAGATTAATCTTTGATGAACAATTTCATATTATAAAATTATATTTTAATGTAAGATGCATGGTAATTTTTGAAATTACAAGATATAGTTTAATTCTATAAAATATAATTAATAAAGGTAATATTATTACATTATTTACTCTATCAGAATAATCCTTTTATCAGGCACTTTATTTTTAAAAAAAAGGTATTTCCTTTATATTTGGGGTATGAACCCAAAAGCTTAATTTTAGCTTATTTTTAA